GCTAGCGTAGCTTAACTAAAGCATAACACTGAAGATGTTAAGATGAGCCCTAAACAGCTCCGCAGGCACAAAGGCTTGGTCCTGGCCTTACTATCAATTTTAACCCAATTTACACATGCAAGTCTCCGCACCCCTGTGAGAATGCCCTTAATCCCCCCCACATAGGGGAAAAGGAGCGGGTATCAGGCACGCACCCGCAGCCCAAGACGCCTTGCTAAGCCACACCCCCAAGGGAACTCAGCAGTGATAAACATTGAGCTATGAGCGTAAGCTCGACTCAGCCAGAGTTAAGAGGGCCGGTAAAACTCGTGCCAGCCACCGCGGTTATACGAGAGGCCCCAACTGATAGTCCACGGCGTAAAGCGTGATTAAAGGATGCCTACTACACTAGAGCCAAAAGCCTCCTAAGCTGTCATACGCACCTGAAGGCCCGAAGCCCAACCACGAAGGTAGCTCTACCTAACAAGGACCCCTTGAACCCACGACAACTGAGACACAAACTGGGATTAGATACCCCACTATGCTCAGTCATAAACTTTGGTAATAAATTACACATATTGCCCGCCAGGGTACTACGAGCGCTAGCTTAAAACCCAAAGGACTTGGCGGTGCCCCAGACCCACCTAGAGGAGCCTGTTCTAGAACCGATAATCCCCGTTAAACCTCACCACTTCTTGTCATTACCGCCTATATACCGCCGTCGTCAGCTTACCCTGTGAAAGACTAATAGTAAGCAAAAATGGCACACCCAAAAACGTCAGGTCGAGGTGTAGCGAATGAAGTGGAAAGAAATGGGCTACATTTTCTGACACAGAAAATACACGAATAACACTGTGAAACCAGTGATTGAAGGTGGATTTAGCAGTAAAAAGAAAATAGAAAATTCTTTTGAAGCCGGCTATGGGGCGCGCACACACCGCCCGTCACTCTCCTCAAAGGAACACCCCAAGTATATAAATCTACAACCCAAACAAGAGGAGGCAAGTCGTAACATGGTAAGTGTACCGGAAGGTGCACTTGGAACAACCAAAATGTAGCTCAATAGAAAAGCACCTCCCTTACACCGAGGGGACATCTGTGCAAATCAGATCATTTTGAGCTAAATAGCTAGCCTCACCACACACATCACAAATGAATATTTATATATAACCCCCCATAACATCAAAAAAAACAAACAAACCATTTAATACCCCCAGTATAGGCGATAGAAAAGGACAAAGCAGCGCAATAGAGAAAGTACCGCAAGGGAAAGCTGAAAGAGATAGTGAAACAACTTGTTAAAGCAATAAAAAGCAAAGATTAAAACTTGTACCTTTTGCATCATGATTTAGCCAGTTCTTATCAGGCAAAGAGAACTTTAGTCTGACCCCCCGAAACTAGACGAGCTACTCCGAGACAGCCTAATAGGGCAAACCCGTCTCTGTGGCAAAAGAGTGGGAAGATCTCCGAGTAGAGGCGACAAACCTAACGAGCCTAGTAATAGCTGGTTGCTCAGGAAATGAATATTAGTTCAGCCTCAAGGCTTCTACTGTCACCCAGGTCATCACCAACAAAGACATCAAGAAAACCTTAAGAGTTATTCAAGAGAGGTACAGCTCCCTTGAAAAAGAACACAACCTTAACAGGCGGATAAAGATCACATTAAATCAAAGGACCTTTGTTTCAGTGGGCCTAAAAGCAGCCACCTGCACAGAAAGCGTTAAAGCTCAGACAAAACCCCACCCTATTATCCCGATAAAACAATCACAATCCCCTAAACCTACAGAGCCACTCTATATAACTATAGAAGCAATAATGCTAAAATTAGTAACAAGAAGGCACGACCTTCTCCAAGCACACGTGTAAGTCAGATCGGACCCACCACTGACAAATAACGGACCCAACCAAAGAGGGAAATACAGAATAATAATAGAAATCAAGAAAACCCTGTAAAACACAACCGTTAACCCAACACAGGAGTGCACCACCAAGGAAAGACTAAAAGAAAAAGAAGGAACTCGGCAAACACGAGCCTCGCCTGTTTACCAAAAACATCGCCTCTTGCAAACCAATGTATTAGAGGTCCCGCCTGCCCTGTGACCAAAAGTTTAACGGCCGCGGTATTTTGACCGTGCGAAGGTAGCGTAATCACTTGTCTTTTAAATGAAGACCTGTATGAATGGCATAACGAGGGCTCAACTGTCTCCTTTTTCCAGTCAGTGAAATTGACCTGCTCGTGCAGAGGCGAGCATAATCCCATAAGACGAGAAGACCCTATGGAGCTTAAAACACAAGATCAACTATGCTATCAAGCCAACCACCCACGGAAATAACAGCTAAAAGCATAATAGTACCCTGATCCTAATGTTTTCGGTTGGGGCGACCACGGAGGACAAAAAAGCCTCCATGTCGACGGGGGCACTGCCCCTAAAACCTAGGGCGACAGCCCAAAGCAACAGAACATCTGACGAATAATGACCCAGGCTAAAACCTGATCAACGAACCAAGTTACCCTAGGGATAACAGCGCAATCCTTTCTAAGAGTCCATATCGACGAAAGGGTTTACGACCTCGATGTTGGATCAGGACATCCTAATGGTGCAGCCGCTATTAAGGGTTCGTTTGTTCAACGATTAAAGTCCTACGTGATCTGAGTTCAGACCGGAGTAATCCAGGTCAGTTTCTATCTATGCAGTGACCCTTCCTAGTACGAAAGGACCGGAAGGCTGAGGCCAATGCTACAAGTATGCCTCACCCCAACCTAATGAAAACAACTAAAATAGGTAAAGGGGCACAAACCTCCCCCCTAGAATAGGGCAAGCTAAGATGGCAGAGCTTGGTAATTGCAAAAGGCCTAAGCCCTTTCCAACAGAGGTTCAAATCCTCTTCTTAGCTATGACCTCTCACCTACTAACCTACCTAATTAATCCACTAGCATACATCGTTCCAATCCTGCTAGCAGTAGCATTTTTAACCCTCATCGAGCGAAAAGTACTAGGCTATATACAACTACGAAAAGGCCCAAACATCGTTGGACCTTATGGTCTTCTACAGCCCATCGCTGACGGTATCAAGCTATTTATCAAAGAACCCGTGCGCCCTACCACAGCCTCTCCATTTTTATTTTTAGCAGCCCCCATTATAGCACTAACCTTGGCCCTCACCCTATGAATACCACTACCCATGCCCTACCCAGTCGCAGACCTCAACCTAGGTATCCTATTTATCCTAGCCCTATCCAGCCTAGCCGTGTATTCAATCTTAGGCTCCGGTTGAGCCTCCAATTCAAAATACGCTCTCATCGGGGCACTTCGAGCAGTGGCACAAACAATCTCCTATGAAGTAAGCCTGGGCTTAATTCTCTTATGTATGATTATCTTCACTGGCAATTTTACCCTCCACACCTTCAATACCACACAAGAGGCAATCTGACTACTAGCCCCAGGCTGACCCCTCGCAGCAATATGATATATCTCCACCCTAGCCGAAACAAACCGAGCCCCTTTCGACCTCACAGAAGGGGAATCAGAACTAGTCTCCGGCTTCAACGTAGAATACGCAGGAGGACCATTCGCCCTATTTTTTCTAGCTGAATACGCCAACATCCTCCTAATAAACACCCTCTCCACAATCCTATTCCTGGGGGCTTATCACAACCCAATATTACCTGAAATAACAACACTTAACCTCATAATCAAAGCCTCAATGTTATCAATACTATTTCTATGGGTACGAGCCTCGTACCCACGATTTCGATATGACCAACTAATACACCTAGTATGAAAAAACTTCCTCCCCATCACCCTAGCCCTTGTATTATGACATGTCTCTCTACCAATTGCCTCTGCCGGCCTGCCACCACAAATCTAGCACAATGTAGGAATCGTGCCTGAAGGTTAAGGGCCACTTTGATAGAGTGGATAATAGGGGTTCAAGTCCCCTCGCTTCCTTAGAAAGAAGGGGTTCGAACCCATCCTCAAGAGATCAAAACTCTTGGTGCTTCCACTACACCACTTCCTAGTAAAGTCAGCTAATTAAAGCTTTTGGGCCCATACCCCAAACATGTTGGTTAAAATCCTTCCTTTACTAATGAACCCCTACGTACTTGCCATCCTGCTTTCAAGCCTAGGAATTGGAACCACCCTAACATTTGCAAGCTCCCACTGACTTTTGGCATGAATGGGCCTAGAGATTAGTACACTAGCCATCATCCCCCTTATAGCACAACAACACCACCCCCGAGCAGTCGAAGCCACAACTAAATACTTCCTCACCCAAGCAACAGCTGCAGCTATAATTTTATTTGCCAGCACCACCAATGCTTGAATAACAGGAGAATGAAATATCCAAGAGATATCCAACCCCACAGCCTTAACCCTAATCACCATGGCCCTAGCCCTAAAAATCGGACTCGCCCCCGTCCACTACTGACTTCCGGAAGTACTGCAAGGCCTCGACCTCACCACAGGCCTCATCCTCTCAACCTGACAAAAACTAGCCCCATTTGCCCTAATCTATCAAATTAGCCCAATAATAAACCCAACCCTAGTAATCATATTAAGCCTGGCCTCCACCATCATCGGCGGATGAGGCGGCCTAAACCAAACACAACTACGAAAAATCCTAGCATACTCATCAATCGCCCACCTAGGTTGAATAATGATTGTTATACAATATTCCCCGAATCTTGCCATTCTAAACCTAATCCTATATATTACTATGACTTCTGCGGCCTTCCTAACATTCAAAAATGTAGCCTCCACAAAACTAAGTACACTAACTCTCACTTGATCAAAAACCCCCATAATAACCACAATAGCAATAATAACACTACTTTCCCTAGGGGGCCTTCCCCCACTAACAGGGTTTATACCCAAATGACTTATCCTCCAAGAATTAACCAAACAGAACCTCCCCCTCACAGCATCTATTATGGCCCTAGCCGCCCTACTCAGTCTATTCTTCTACTTACGAATATGTTATGCAATAACCCTAACAATTGCCCCCAACACCAACACCAACACCTCAACATGACGACAAAAATCATCTCAAACCACCATAACCCTGTCAATTACCACCACACTGGCACTGATCCTACTACCCATCACACCAGCAATTATAGCCCTAACAACATAGGGGCTTAGGATAGCAATCTAGACCAAAAGCCTTCAAAGCTTTAAGCAGGAGTGAGAATCTCCTAGCCCCTGTTAAGACTTGCAGGATATTACCCCACATCTTCTGAATGCAACCCAGATACTTTAATTAAGCTAAAGCCTTACTAGATGAGAAGGCCTCGATCCTACAAAATCTTAGTTAACAGCTAAGTGCCCTATCCAGCGAGCATTCATCTACTTCCTCCCGCCATAGGGGGAGGAGGCGGGAGGAAGTCCCGGCAGGCGACGAGCCCGCGTCTTCAGGTTTGCAATCTGATGTGATCTTCACCACAGGACTTGATAAGAAGGGGACTTTAACCTCTGTGCATGGGGCTACAACCCACCGCTTAAATACTCAGCCATCTTACCTGTGGCAATCACCCGTTGATTCTTTTCTACTAACCACAAAGATATTGGCACCCTGTATTTAGTATTTGGTGCCTGAGCAGGCATGGTCGGCACAGCCCTCAGCCTTCTGATCCGTGCCGAACTGAGCCAACCCGGTGCCTTGCTTGGCGATGACCAGATCTACAATGTTATCGTTACAGCCCACGCCTTTGTCATGATTTTCTTTATAGTAATACCCATCATAATTGGCGGATTCGGAAACTGACTAGTGCCCCTAATAATTGGAGCCCCAGACATGGCATTCCCTCGCATAAACAATATGAGCTTCTGGCTCCTACCCCCATCCTTCCTACTCCTCTTGGCCTCCTCTGGGGTAGAGGCCGGGGCCGGCACAGGGTGAACTGTTTACCCCCCACTGGCGGGAAACCTAGCCCATGCGGGAGCCTCTGTAGACCTAACCATTTTCTCCCTCCACCTGGCCGGGGTGTCGTCCATTTTAGGGGCAATTAATTTTATTACCACAATTATTAACATGAAGCCCCCCGCAGTCTCCCAATATCAGACACCTCTATTTGTATGATCTGTATTAATTACGGCCGTACTTCTCCTACTGTCACTGCCAGTGCTAGCTGCAGGAATTACAATACTCCTAACAGACCGGAATTTAAACACCACCTTCTTTGACCCAGCCGGAGGAGGAGACCCCATCCTCTACCAACACCTATTTTGATTCTTTGGCCACCCAGAGGTATATATTCTGATTCTACCGGGGTTCGGCATGATTTCCCACATTGTAGCATACTACGCCGGCAAAAAAGAACCTTTTGGTTACATAGGAATAGTATGGGCTATAATGGCTATTGGACTACTAGGCTTTATCGTGTGAGCTCATCACATATTCACAGTTGGCATGGACGTAGACACACGGGCCTATTTTACCTCCGCCACAATAATCATCGCCATCCCCACAGGCGTCAAAGTCTTTAGCTGATTAGCCACCCTTCACGGCGGTTCAATTAAATGGGACACCCCGCTACTCTGAGCCCTAGGCTTTATTTTCCTATTCACAGTGGGAGGCTTAACGGGAATTGTCTTAGCCAACTCGTCCCTAGATATCGTACTTCACGACACCTACTACGTCGTAGCACATTTTCATTATGTGTTATCGATAGGAGCTGTATTCGCCATTATAGGGGCCTTCGTACACTGATTCCCACTTTTCACAGGTTACACACTACATGGCACCTGATCCAAAATCCACTTCGCCGTAATATTTGTAGGCGTCAACTTAACATTCTTCCCCCAACACTTCCTAGGCCTCGCAGGAATGCCCCGCCGATACTCAGACTACCCGGACGCATACGCCCTGTGAAATACCGTCTCCTCAATCGGCTCACTAATCTCATTAGTTGCTGTAATTATATTCCTATTCATTTTATGAGAAGCATTCGCGGCTAAACGAGAAGTCATGTCAGTCGAACTAACAACCACAAATGTAGAATGACTTCACGGCTGCCCACCCCCATATCACACCTATGAGGAGCCTGCCTTTGTGCAAGTGCAATCAACCAACTAACCAACCACGAGAAAGGAAGGAATCGAACCCCCATTTGCTGGTTTCAAGCCAGCCGCATAACCGCTCTGCCACTTTCTTATTCCCATGAGGCACTAGTAAAATTGATATAACACTGCCTTGTCGAGGCAGAGTTGCAGGTTAAAGGCCTGCGTGCCTTAAGTCCTAGGACTAAATGGCACATCCATCACAATTAGGATTCCAAGACGCGGCCTCACCTGTAATAGAAGAACTTCTCCACTTCCATGATCACACACTAATGATTGTCTTCCTAATTAGCACTCTAGTACTTTACATTATTGTGGCCATGGTGTCAACTAAACTAACAAACAAATACGTACTGGACTCCCAAGAAATTGAAATTGTATGAACAGTACTCCCAGCAGTAATCCTAATCTTAATTGCCCTACCCTCCCTTCGAATTCTTTACCTAATAGACGAGATCAATGACCCCCACCTGACGATTAAAGCTATAGGACACCAATGATACTGAAGTTATGAGTATACGGACTATGAAGACCTGGGCTTCGACTCCTACATAATCCCCACACAAGACCTCGCCCCAGGACAATTCCGACTCCTAGAAACAGACCATCGAATAGTAGTACCAATAGAATCTCCAATTCGAGTTCTAGTCTCCGCAGAAGATGTACTCCACTCCTGAGCGGTACCAGCCCTGGGCATCAAAATAGACGCAGTGCCTGGACGCCTAAATCAAACAGCCTTTATTACCTCACGACCAGGAGTTTACTACGGCCAATGCTCTGAAATTTGCGGAGCTAACCACAGCTTCATGCCAATTGTAGTCGAAGCAGTCCCTCTAGAACACTTTGAAAACTGATCTTCATTAATACTAGAAGAATCCTCACTAAGAAGCTAAATAGGGAATAGCGTTAGCCTTTTAAGCTAAAGACTGGTGACCCCCAACCACCCTTAGTGACCATGCCCCAACTGAACCCCAACCCATGATTTATAATTTTAATTTTCTCATGACTTATTTTCCTAATTGTTTTACCACCTAAAGTGCTGGGCCACACCTTCACGAACGAACCCACCCACAAAAATGCAGAAAAGATTAAACCTGAACCCTGAACCTGACCATGATCCTAAGCTTTTTTGACCAATTCATGAGCCCCACACACCTAGGAATCCCCTTAATTGCCCTAGCACTCAGCCTTCCATGAGTACTTATCCCCACCCCCACTAACCGATGGCTAAACAACCGCCTCTTGACCCTCCAGGGTTGATTCATTAACCGATTTACACAACAACTCATACTACCCATTAACCTCGGCGGACACAAATGAGCTGTTCTGTTAACAGCCCTAATACTACTTTTAATTACACTTAATCTACTCGGCCTCCTCCCCTACACCTTTACCCCCACAACTCAACTCTCCCTCAACATGGGACTCGCCGTCCCCCTGTGATTAGCTACCGTAATCATTGGCATACGAAACCAACCCACCGCCGCCCTAGGCCACCTGTTACCAGAAGGAACCCCCGTTCCCCTCATCCCAGTCTTAATCATTATCGAAACAATCAGCCTATTTATTCGCCCCCTAGCATTAGGCGTTCGACTCACGGCAAACCTGACTGCAGGCCACCTACTAATTCAACTGATTGCCACTGCCGCATTTGTACTCCTCCCAATAATACCGACCGTAGCTATTTTAACATCAACAGTGCTGTTCCTACTAACCCTGCTAGAAGTGGCCGTAGCAATAATTCAAGCATACGTATTCGTTCTTCTACTAAGCCTCTACCTACAAGAAAACGTTTAATGGCCCGCCAAGCACACGCATATCACATGGTCGACCCCAGCCCCTGACCCCTAACCGGCGCAGTAGCTGCCCTCCTGATAACATCGGGACTTGCAGTCTGATTCCATTTTAACTCCACAGTACTTATAACAATAGGACTCACCCTCCTTCTCCTAACCATATACCAATGATGACGAGATATCATTCGAGAAGGCACATTTCAGGGACATCACACACCCCCTGTCCAAAAAGGGCTTCGATACGGAATAATTCTATTTATTACCTCAGAAGTTTTCTTTTTCCTAGGCTTTTTCTGAGCATTCTACCACGCAAGCCTAGCCCCAACACCAGAACTAGGCGGGTGCTGACCCCCAACTGGCATTATCACCTTAGACCCATTTGAAGTACCACTACTTAATACAGCAGTACTACTAGCCTCCGGCGTCACAGTCACTTGAGCCCACCACAGCATCATAGAACGCGAACGCAAACAAACCATCCAAGCATTAACCCTGACAATCCTATTAGGATTCTACTTCACAGCCCTCCAAGCAATAGAATACTACGAAGCCCCATTCACCATTGCTGACGGAGTATACGGCTCCACCTTCTTTGTCGCAACCGGATTCCACGGACTTCACGTCATCATCGGCTCCACCTTCCTAGCGATCTGTCTCCTCCGACAAATCCAGTACCACTTTACATCTGAACACCACTTTGGATTTGAAGCCGCCGCATGATACTGACACTTCGTAGATGTAGTTTGACTATTCCTGTACGTCTCTATTTATTGATGAGGATCATAACCTTTCTAGTATCAACATTCAGTACAAGTGACTTCCAATCATTTAGCCTTGGTTAAAATCCAAGGAAAGGTAATGAACCTAATTATAGCAGTCCTAGCAATTGCAGTCACCCTATCCTGCGTCCTAGCAGTCGTTGCATTCTGGTTACCACAAATAAACCCTGACTCCGAAAAACTTTCCCCCTACGAATGCGGCTTTGACCCCCTCGGGTCCGCCCGCCTTCCCTTTTCACTGCGATTTTTCTTAGTGGCAATCTTATTTCTTCTATTTGACTTAGAAATCGCACTATTGCTCCCCCTACCATGAGGAGATCAGCTAGCCTCTCCCACCACCGCCCTACTTTGAGCAACAACCATTTTAATCCTGTTAACCCTAGGCCTCGTTTATGAGTGAACCCAAGGGGGGCTTGAATGGGCCGAATAGATGACTAGTCCAAAGTAAGACCGCTGATTTCGGCTCAACTAATTATGGTGCAAGTCCATAGTCGTCTTATGACCCCTGTACACTTCAGCTTCAGCTCCGCCTTCATGTTAGGACTAATAGGATTAACCTTCCACCGAACCCACCTCCTCTCTGCCCTTCTCTGCCTAGAAGGAATGATACTATCTTTGTTTATTGCCCTCTCCCTCTGATCTCTTCAACTAGAATCTACCACCTACGCCACCGCCCCAATACTGCTACTAGCATTCTCAGCATGTGAGGCCGGAGCAGGCTTGGCCCTCCTTGTAGCTACTACACGTACACACGGCACAGACCACCTCCAAAATCTAAACCTCCTACAATGCTAAAAATTTTAATCCCAACACTAATGCTATTCCCAACGACTTGACTTGTAACCCCAAAATGACTTTGAACCACAACAACAGCCCAGGCCCTAGTCATTGCCACCGCAAGCCTGACTTTACTTAACTGAAATTCAGAAACCGGTTGAACCTCCTCAAACCCCTACCTAGGCACAGACCCCCTATCCACCCCCCTACTCGTCTTGACATGCTGACTTCTCCCCTTAATGATCCTAGCAAGCCAAAACCACATCTCCCCGGAACCAATCAGCCGCCAACGAACCTACATCACCCTACTAGTGTCCCTCCAGCTATTTTTAATTATAGCCTTCGGAGCCACCGAAATTATCCTATTCTACATTATGTTCGAAGCCACACTAATCCCAACCCTAATTATTATTACACGATGAGGAAACCAAACTGAACGACTTAACGCAGGAACCTACTTTCTATTCTACACCCTGGCCGGATCGCTTCCTCTGCTAGTTGCCCTATTAATCCTGCAAAAAGAACTAGGCTCCCTTTCAATACTAATTATTCAATATATACAACCTGCCCCCTTATGTACCTGAGCCGACAAGATCTGGTGGGCAGCCTGCTTAATCGCCTTCCTAGTAAAAATACCCCTATACGGGGCCCACCTCTGACTCCCCAAAGCACACGTAGAAGCCCCAGTTGCAGGATCTATAGTTCTGGCTGCCGTACTACTAAAACTTGGCGGCTACGGCATAATACGAATAATCGTTATGCTAGAACCAGCATCCAAAAATCTCACGTACCCATTTATTATCCTAGCTTTATGGGGTATCATCATGACCGGGTCAATTTGTCTACGACAAACAGACCTAAAATCCCTAATCGCATATTCATCAGTAAGCCACATAGGGTTAGTAGTAGCAGGAATCCTCATCCAAACCCCATGAGGCTTCACCGGGGCCATTATTCTGATAATCGCACACGGCCTAGCATCATCCGCATTATTCTGTTTAGCAAACACTAACTATGAACGACTTCATAGCCGAACCCTACTTCTTGCACGAGGAATACAAGCCATTCTCCCCCTAATAGCCACATGATGGTTCATCGCTAACCTAGCCAACCTGGCCCTCCCTCCTCTCCCTAACCTAATAGGAGAACTAGTCATTATTACCTCAATATTCAACTGATCAAGCTGAACAATTATCCTCACAGGAGGAGGAACCCTTATTACCGCCAGCTACTCCCTCTACATGTACCTAATAACACAACGAGGCCCAGTATCCACCCTAATCATGGCAGTTGAACCATCCCACACACGAGAACACCTACTCATAGCACTACACCTCATCCCTATCATTTTACTAATACTAAAACCAGAACTCATATGAGGCTGATGTTTCTGTAAACATAGTTTAAACAAAATATTAGATTGTGGTTCTAAAGATGGGAGCTAAACCCTCCTTGTTCACCGAGAGAAGCCAGGGGCACTAAGAACTGCTAATTCTTCAGCACCATGGTTCAAATCCATGGGTCACTCGGCTTTTAAAGGATAATAGTTCATCCGTTGGTCTTAGGAACCAAAAACTCTTGGTGCAACTCCAAGTAGAAGCTATGCATTCACCAACACTCATCTTTAGCTCAACCCTCCTAATTATTTTTACCCTCCTAACATATCCCCTCATTGTATCCCTCAGCCCCAACCCTCTCAACAAAAAATGGGCAACTACCCATGTCAAAACCGCAGTTCAAACGGCCTTTTATGCCAGCCTACTCCCCCTTGCAGTATTCTTTGACCAAGGCATAGAAGTCATTACTACTAACTGACATTGAATAAATATTGCCACCTTTGACATTAACATCAGCTTCAAATTTGACCAATACTCAATTATCTTTACACCCGTAGCCCTCTACGTAACCTGATCAATCCTAGAATTTGCCTCATGATACATACACTCAGACCCCAACATAAACCGATTCTTTAAATACCTACTCCTATTCCTGATCGCCATAATTACCCTAGTCACAGCCAACAACATATTCCAACTATTCATCGGTTGAGAGGGAGTAGGCATTATATCCTTCCTGCTAATCGGATGATGATACGGACGTACGGACGCAAACACCGCCGCCTTACAAGCAGTTATTTACAACCGGGTGGGAGACATTGGACTAATTTTAAGCATAGCATGATTTGCAATAAACATAAACACTTGGGAAATACAACAAATATTCGCCTCCTCCCAAGATAACCAGGCAACCCTACCACTCATAGGTTTAATTCTAGCTGCCACAGGAAAATCAGCCCAATTCGGCCTTCACCCCTGACTCCCCTCAGCAATAGAAGGTCCAACACCGGTCTCTGCCCTACTACACTCTAGCACCATGGTCGTAGCCGGCATCTTCCTACTCATCCGACTCCACCCCCTAATAGAACATAACCAGATCGCCCTAACAACTTGCCTCTGTCTTGGGGCCACAACTACCCTATTCACCGCCGCCTGTGCCCTAACGCAAAATGATATCAAAAAAATCGTAGCATTTTCCACATCCAGCCAACTAGGCCTAATGATAGTTACCATCGGCCTAAACCAACCCCAATTAGCCTTCCTACACATCTGCACCCACGCATTCTTTAAAGCAATATTGTTCCTATGCTCCGGATCTATTATCCATAGCCTCAACGATGAACAAGACATTCGAAAAATGGGGGGCCTCCACACCATGCTTCCGCTCACTTCCACCTGCCTCACCATCGGCAGTCTAGCCCTAACCGGGATACCATTCCTCTCCGGATTCTTCTCAAAAGACGCCATCATTGAAGCCCTAAACACATCACACCTGAACGCCTGAGCCCTAACCCTAACTCTCATTGCCACCTCCTTCACAGCCGTATACAGCTTCCGAGTTATCTTCTTCGCCTCTATGGGCTCCCCCCGATTCCTCCCCTTATCACCCCTCAATGAAAACAACCCAACAGTAATTAACCCAATCAAACGGCTTGCCTGAGGAAGTATCCTAGCCGGACTATTCATTACCTCCAACTTTTTACCAACAAAAACGCCAATTATGACTATACCCACAACCCTTAAATTATCCGCACTACTCGTGACAGCCCTAGGGTTACTCGTAGCCCTAGAACTAACAAACCTAACAAACAAACAACTAAAAATTACCCCCACAATCCCACTACACAACTTCTCCAACATACTAGGATACTTCCCATCGATTATTCATCGCCTAGCCCCAAAAATCAAACTGAGTCTAGGACAAACCATAGCAACTCACCTAATTGACCAAACATGACTAGAAAAAGTAGGACCGAAAGGAATCACGACTAGCCAAATCCCACTAATTAAAGCCACAAGCAGTATTCAACAGGGCTTAAGCAAAACATACCTTACAATCTTCTTCCTTACCACCACACTATCAATCCTCCTCATCACATTAATCTAAACAGCACGAAGAGCCCCCCGACTGAGCCCACGAGTAAGCTCCAACACCACAAACAAAGTCAACAACAGCACCCACCCCGACACCACTAACATCACTCCCCCTAAAGAGTACATAAGCGCCACCCCACTAAAATCCCCCCGAAGCAAGGACAGATCCTTAAATTCATCAACAACTACCCAAGAACACGAATACCAATCACCTCCCACCAGACCACCCGCAACCAAAACCCCCGCAATATAAACCACTACATAAAACAACACCGACCAGTCCCCCCATGTCTCAGGATAAGGCTCTGCGGCTAATGCCGCAGAATAAGCAAACACTACCAGCATCCCACCGAGATAAATCAAAAACAAAACTAAAGAAAGAAAAGATCCACCATGCCCAACCAAGATGCCACACCCCACCGCAGCAGCCACAACCAATCCCAAGGCCGCAAAATAAGGAGCAGGGTTCGAAGCTACCCCCACTAAACCTAAAACTAACCCAATTAAAACTAAAAAAGTAAAATAAAACATAATTTTTACTCGGACTCTAACCAAGACCAATGACTTGAAAAACCACCGTTGTTAATTCAACTATAAAAACCAATGGCAAACATCCGAAAAACACACCCACTACTTAAAATCATTAATGGAGCATTTATCGACCTCCCCACACCCTCCAACATCTCCGTGTGATGAAATTTTGGCTCACTCCTAGGCCTCTGCCTTATCACACAAATCCTAACAGGATTATTTCTTGCAATACACTATACAGCTGACATTTCAACAGCCTTCTCCTCTGTCGCCCACATCTGCCGAGATGTAAATTACGGATGACTAATCCGAAATATTCATGCAAACGGGGCCTCTTTCTTCTTCATCTGCTTGTACCTTCACGTGGCACGAGGTATATACTATGGCTCATACCTCCAAAAAGAAACCTGAAACATCGGAGTAGTCCTCTTGCTTCTCACCATAATAACCGCCTTCGTAGGATATGTACTGCCCTGAGGACAAATATCATTCTGGGGAGCAACCGTAATCACTAACCTCCTCTCCGCCTTCCCCTACATCGGCGACACACTAGTTCAATGAATCTGAGGCGGCTTTTCAGTAGACAATGCCACCCTTACCCGATTTTTCGCCTTCCACTTTCTTCTACCATTCGTAATCGCCGGAGCTAGCATAATTCACCTCCTATTTCTACACCAGACTGGATCAAACAACCCAACAGGACTAAACTCAGACGCAGACGAGGTGACATTCCACCCATACTTCTCATACAAGGACTTATTCGGGTTTATCTTAATGCTAGTCGGACTCACCTCCGTGGCACTGTTCTCCCCCAACCTCCTGGGCGACCCAGACAACTTTACACCCGCCAACCCCCTTGTCACACCCCCGCACATCAAACCCGAATGATACTTTCTCTTTGCCTACGCCATTCTCCGATCCATTCCAAACAAGCTAGGCGGAGTACTAGCCCTTCTATTCTCCATCCTAGTCCTAATATTAGTACCAATACTCCACACCTCTAAACAACGAGGAAACACGTTCCGACCCCTTTCTCAAATCCTATTCTGGGCCCTAGTGGCCGACATACTAGTACTCACATGAATTGGAGGCCAACCAGTCGAACACCCATTCGTCTTAATCGGACAAGTAGCTTCCACAGTCTATTTCGCCCTATTTTTAGTCGCCCTCCCTCTGACCGGCTGACTAGAAAATAAAGCCTTAAACTGAAACTGCCCTAGTAGCTTAGACATCAAAGCACCGGTCTTGTAAACCGAAGATCGAAGGTTAAAATCCTTCCTAGCGCCACCTCAGAGAAAAGAGAATTCAACTCTCACCCTTAACTCCCAAAGCTAAGATTCTACATTAAACTATTCTCTGACCATACTATGTTTAATCCCCATTAATTTCTAGTCACCATATCATAATGTTTATAAATACATTAAACTGTCTATATAAGACATACTATGTTTAATCCCCATTAATTTCTAGTCACCATATCATAATGTTTATAAATACATTAAACTGTCTATATAAGACATACTATGTTTAATCCCCATTAATTTCTAGTCACCATATCATAATGTTTATAAATACATTAAACTGTCTATATAAGACATACTATGTTTAATCCCCATTAATTTCTAGTCACCATATCATAATGTTTCATAAACCATTAAATGGTTTTCACCAATTATCTCTATGTGCACTCACATACAATCTTCCAGCACACCTGAATATGTAGTAAGAGCCGAACATAAAGATCTGTCTGGAACATAAGGTTAATGAGATGAGGGACAATAACTGTAAAAATTTCACAACTGAACTATTACTGGCATCTGGTTCCTATTTCAGGTCCATTAATAGCTACCTCCCCATAACTGAACTATGTCTGGCATCTGATTAATGTTAGAAGTACATAAAACTCATATCCCCACATGCCGAGAATCTTGCCAACATTTGGTATTTTTTATTTGGGTTTACCATTCACTGACATGTAGAACTCCTTCAGAGAAGAACAATAAGGTGGAACATTCATAGCTTGCCCGAGAGATGGATAATGAATGGTATAATGACATATCCTTGACACCACACATGACCTACACCGCGTACATAAGAGGTGTTTCACAGAACCTGGTTTTGCCCTTACCCCACATGACAATCAAAATAAACGTTTATTATCGACAAACCCCCTACCCCCTTATGTCGGACAGGCCTTATATTTCATGTCAAACCCCAAAAGCAGGACTGACTTGTCATCGACATACTCTGATCACCCACATGTGCCTAGTTGTGCAGATATTTATCCGCTGCATTTGTGTATATACATTGTTACACAATCACACAAAATAATATATA